GTATAGTAATGCTATGAATGACCCAATATCGAATACTGGTAATAATATCAGCAAAAGAACGTTCTCCTGTGCTTCCAGACATGCTCAGCTCCACATATTCTTGTACAGTCAAAGGGGATCGATTCCGTAAAAGATGAGATCAGTAAAAGGCAATCACTGAAATTGGATCTTTGTAGGATCGTCAATATTGTACCGAGGGCATCTTTAGAGTATACCGAATCAGTATAGCTATCCTTCTTCTGACACAGCAACGCAATTTGAATCAGTATCGAAAGGAAGTGCTAAATAATTTATTTCTTACTTTCCTTTACCTATTGATGTAAAATGATGCTGTATTTAATAGAAAATTCTTACAATGAAAGAGATTATCATATTTCTACAATTTAAGTAGATGCGAGATCTAGAAATTTCCTTTTCATGGTTGTAGAGACAGTTTTTGTTGGAATTCCCCCTTTTTTTCATTTTAAGGAATTGGTTAATCGTCCCGAATAGTAGACCCTATTCGATGAAAGAAAGCGAAGAAAGAATAAAAATATTGGAATCAATAGTTGTAATGAATTGTTGGATTAGATCTCAATCCAAATCTTGATCTAGCTACAAGGATGAGACTTTATTTTAAAATATGGAAAGAAAAAATGGAAAAATTATATTCCATAATAATTTCATTCACAAATAATAATTCAAAAAGAGTTTCATTTTTGAATGAAGTTACACGATCCAGTTCATATTATTAGTTTATGCTCAACGATTCGGTTGATAGGAATCGTGAGATGGCTAGATGTTAGAAATGATGAATCAGTTTCGTTTTATATGTCTGTCACTTTATCTTTGTTCGTGCCGTCTATAATGATAGATGAATTTCCATTGAACTTATTATTGCAATTGTTTGTATCCTCCTATTTTACAAAAATGGAAACTTAGGTAAATGCTTTAGAAACATATGTATAAAAATACCCTATTTCATTTAGCCCCTTCATGCTTACTGTAACTAGTTATTTCGGTTTTCTACTAGTGGCTTTAACTATAACTTCAGTTCTATTTATTGGTCTGAGTAAGATACGACTTATTTAAAATTTCTATTTGAAAGAAACAATTCAGAAAGGAAATCCTTCTGTGAGATTCCGTGTATTCTATAGTTACTTACTGCGTCAATTGCCAATTCTTGGTCATTGAGATTCACGTCAATTCGGATTAATATTTAGGTATAGATATTACCTCTTTTTTTTTCTCCTTTTCAAAAAATTGAAATGATTGAAGTTTTTCTATTTGGAATCGTGTTAGGTCTAATTCCTATTACTTTGGCTGGATTATTTGTAACTGCATATTTACAATACAGGCGTGGTGATCAGTTAGACCTTTGATTAATTAACATTTCTTTTTTTGATTGGCCTCCTCCTTTCTTTAATCTACAGGAGGTCAAATTCTAATTGCTGTGCAAGTGACTGAATTAATTCGATCTACGAAGAAAAAATCACGCTCTGTAGGATTTGAACCTACGGCATCGGGTTTTGGAGACCCACGTTCTACCGAACTGAACTAAGAGCGCTTTCTTATCAGAATAGAAAAGACTGTAAAGAAAAGGATTCTTTTTCGAACCCTAATCCAGTTTGTATGCATATATTCTATAGTTTCATAAAAATGAATGATTCCGTGCAATTGGAATCGATCTCAATTGATTCCTCGTTACTGCTGCTTTGAGCAGTAATAGGTAGGGATGACAGGATTTGAACCCGTGACATTTTGTACCCAAAACAAACGCGCTACCAAGCTGCGCCACATCCCTTCAATTGTTCTACAGTGTCATTGTAGAGAATTCCTGTCTTGTTTTCCACATTCCTATTTCCTCCATTGAGAAACACAATTTTTCTGCCCATTTCGTCTTTTTGGTCTCATTTAACATATTTAACATATTCTATAATAATAATAGAATATAATAATAAGAAAAGGACATTTATATATATACGAAGAACCCATCATAAAAAAAAAATGAGTATTTTTCGGAACTACTCGCTAAGAGGGGATGTATTTTTTTCTGTTTTAATTTTAAGAAAAGGCAAATCTTATGGATCGTTGTACATTTCAATTTGAATTAGGGATTCCGTGTACAACTCTAAGTGGCCCTTAACTACATATGCATCTGATCATATATGCATTATCTTTATGTATTACAATAAATAAAAAAGGAGGTTTTTCAATGCGAGATCTAAAAACATATCTCTCCGTGGCCCCAGTACTAAGTACGCTATGGTTCGGGGTTTTAGCAGGTCTATTGATAGAGATTAATCGTTTTTTCCCGGATGCGTTGACATTCCCCTTTTTTTCATTCTAGTTATTGACATCGGAAGGAATGAAGAAGATTAGAGATACAATCAAATATCTGTGACTAATCCCTTTTTTCTCTTTTTTCCCTTTTTTCTAATTTTTCCCTTTTTTCTAATTTTTAGAATAAGGGACGAAAGAGAAAGAAAAAAAGTGGATTCAACGTCTGCGAGACTCGGGTTCAAATTCGAATTAAATGAATAAATAGTAATTATAGAGATATGGGGGTAGAATAGGAAATTGCGGGTCTAGGGCACGAATACAAGATCTTTAACTTACGTCCTTCGTGTTGAAATAGAGTTTCGAAATCATTGTTTTATTTATTATTTACTATGGCTTTGCTTTGATTTATTATTACTTTATTGATTTTGATCTTTTAGAGTTGGATTTCAAGTTAGTAACTTCTATTTTTTCCTTCCTTTCTTTTTCTTCGTTTCGAATCAAAATAGAAGAGTTGAGTAAATCAAAAATCCAAAGGAGGTTCATGGCCAAGAAGAAAGATGCGCGAGTAACGGTGATTTTGGAATGTACCAGTTGTATCCGAAACGGTGTTAAGAAGGTGTCAACGGGAATTTCCAGATATATTACTCAAAAGAACCGGCACAATACGCCTAATCGATTAGAATTGAGAAAATTCTGTCGCTATTGTTACAAACATACGATTCATGGGGAAATAAACAAATAGATCGAACTAAGTATGTCTTATCTTTCAAAGGGAAAAAATTACATTATATAGAACATATTGAAATAGAAATAGAATATATTTAAATAGAAAATAATCCTATTTGTTTGGGGTTAAAATGACAATTAAGAAATAGGATTTTCGGGATAATAAATAAACTATACAAACAAACCATGGATAAATTCAAGCGACCTTTTCTTAAAAAAAAGAAAAAAAAGCGATCTTTTCGTAGGCCTTTGTCCCCGATTCAGGGGAATCGAATTCATCATAAAAACATTAGTTTAATTAGTCGATTTATTAGTCAAGAAGGAAAAATATTACCTAGACGAGTGACTAGATTAACCTTGAAACAACAACGATTAGTTACTAAGGCTATAAAAATAGCTCGTATTTTAGTTTTGTTACCTTTTCGCAATAATAAGAAAAAATGGAAAAGAACCAAGCCGACCGCTAGAACTACGGGTCTTAGAACCAGAAAAAGAACCAAGCCGACCGCTAGAACTACGGGTCTTAGAACCAGAAATAAATAGGCTTATTCTTTGTTCACTTGAATCAGAATTCCAATCCGAACTCAAACGCGGATTGGTGTTTTGTTCGACAAATCCGAGAATCCAGATTTGATTATCGTGTCGTAAGAAAAAAAACGAATCGCAAAAAAAAGATTTTTTAGTGAACGTGTTCATTCATTTTGACTACTTTAGCATATTTTCTCATAGTAATTTCCACTCTCCCTTCCCGGAGTTCATTCTCCGGGCAACTCTATTTACAATTATTCCGGTGTATTCTACTTCTTTTCTGATTTCGTTGGAAATTATAGAAAGACAATTCCTACTTGCTATAGTTATTTGGGCCAGTATTTTACGATTAAAAAGCAACTGTCTCTTGTATAGATCATGTATTAATTTACTATAACTATAGTATACTACCCTTTCTCGAATTGCTGCGTTTATCCGAGTGATCCACAAACGACGAAAATTTCTCTTTTGCTTATCCCTATCCCGATGAGCCGAAAACAAAGATCTTATTTCCTGTTCAGTAATAGTTCGAGTAAGTCTTGAATGCGCCCCTCGAAAACTTGATACAAATGAACCGCTTTTTGTTCTACGTCTCCGAGCTAGATATCCGCGTTTAGTTCTGGTCATTTAATAAATCAAACTTTGACAAATAACTATTTCTTTTCTTTCAGTTATTCTTTTCCCCGTTCTGGTTTATTAATAACCAAACGGATTTTTCCAATGTATAAAATAAAAATTCCAACGGCTTTGGCTACTATAACCTTCCCGACCACGATTTTTTCTTTGTTTAGGTATTTTACTAAAGAAATAAGAAATTTTCTTTTGCTAGGTGTCAAAAATAGAAAAAGAAATATAAATTGAATGGATAAAGGAATAGTGGGTTCCATCGTTTCTATGGTTATTTCTTAAACGGTGAGGTCTTCTCTATACACCGGAGCCTTTACTTCATTTAATCAATCTTATTGGTAACTTGTATAGTTCACACCACACTCTTTGGCTCTACCCCTGAATTATCCAGTAACAGGTCTTTCACACTGAGACCCACCTATACAGTAACGGTATTTAATTATGAAAGTTAGCTGGGGTAGCTGACCCTCGTAGTCCGTTCTTGACCGAGTGAGAACTCCATTTTTCTGTTTTTTTTTTAATTTCAATAAGATTTCCTCCGCTTAATGGATAACCATTTGCTACCAATGGAGAATTGCTTCTCATCTTAAATTCAGTTGATTGGATTTGCACCAATGGAAACCATAAACTTTCTACACAATAGAGGGATTGATTTGCTTATTTTAGTTTTAGATAGTGAATGGAGTTCCTTCTTCCATTCTATCCTATTCACTGGTACTGATCATTCATACTGGAAAGCGGTTTTCTTGCTTTTTTTTGTGTCAGTTCATGATCTAAACGAGTCGCACATACACCCTAGTACATCTTCCTCGACGCTGAGGACATCCCCGAAGAGCGCGGGTTTTCACGACATTTGGAATTGGCTGTCTTGCATTTCTAAGAAGTTGTTGACTAGTTGGCATATTGAATCATATACGTAATGGGCTGGTTTAGATTGATCCTAACCGGATCATTATGAATTTTTTTCTATTTAAAAAAATAGTAAAATCGGAAATAAAACCTCAAATCACGGATTCGCACAAATTCTATGATAGAAGTAAGCTAGGAGATAAGATCTCAATTCATGGAAATTCAAAACCATTTTCTCCTACTATACGATCAACAAGTCTATACTCTTTGGCTTCTATTGCTGACATAAAAATGTCTTTTTCCAAGGCATCCATTATTTCCGTTCGGGATTTCAACGTCGTTCTTCTATAACCATCTATGATGTAGTCACGTATTTTTTCTATTGCCTGTATTTCCAGGACAGTGTCTTCCATTTCCACGTCCGAAAGAGAACTAGAGGGCTGATGCATCATTACCCTGATTGATGATAGAAGGATTCTCTATCTGCTGTGTGAAACGAACAGAAAAGAAAGATAAAGAATAATATAGGAAAAAAAAAGATGGAATTGAACAACCGTACGGGCATCGTCTTTTGTGCATTGCATACGGCTCTACAATCAAATTGAAATTGACTCTTACTTTCCATTCCAAATTGAAATTGACTCTTACTTTCCATTCAAGAAATAAAAAAATAGAATCTCTCAGCTCCAGATGAGTAAATGACGCTCCAGATGAGTAAATGACGCTCCAGATGAGTAAATGATCAAATTGCCACCCTTCCTTTCGGACGGAGTAGTTAAAAAAATATACTATGATGGCCCCGTTGCTTTCTATTTTAAAATAGATTCTTTTTTGTCTTTGATTCAGCAATCCCAAAGTTTCTTTTTGATCCAACCAAAAAAGGAAAATCTTGTTTTTTTTCTAAGTTAAATATTGTAACTTTTTTTTCTAAGTTAAATATTGTAACTTTTTTTTTCGAACTTAAATATTGTTAAGAGCCCTTCGGTGTGAAATCAAAAAGTTTGTAACGCTGAATTGGACTCCCAATAGATAAGAGAAAATCGGAAATACCTTTTATCTCATACTACTCTCTCGATACATAATCAAATCTTTTGAAAAAAAAAACAATACAAAAATTTTTCATATCGAATTCGCAGTGCCATGCTAGTATTACTTAATATTCATATGGCGAAGGCATAGTTTTCTTTTTTCTCCTATAGTTTTCTTTTTTCTCCTATAGTTTTCTTTTTTCTCCTATAGTTTTCTTTTTTCTCCTAAAGAAAAACCCCTCGTTGGCGCCAAGCGTGAGGGAATGCTGTACGTAAAGTTCCTCCATTCAGGATAAAACATGCCATTGACGCGGCTACTCCCACAGCTGCTGTCTCGACTGGTGCGAGAAGAGTGTCTATAGTATCAGAAATGGCTATTCCGTCTATTACTGATCCACCAGGAGAGTTTATAAGAAGTTTAAACTCTCTGCTAGAATCCGCGAGACCGAAAAATATCAAAGCACCTGAAAGGATATTCGCGTTCTCTGAAGTAATTTCAGAGCCTAAAATAAGTATTCTTCGTTGATAAAGTCCGTTGAGTAAGGAAAAATTCTATTCCTTAGAGGACCGTACATGCATCTTTTGATGCATACGGTTCAAAAAACAATTTCGAAAAAAACGAATCAATGTATAGATTCCAGTCCTCTTTCTTTTTTCCTATTCTTTTTCATAGCAGTTTTTTTCGAACTTCTAAGGAAAGGGCTTTTTCTTCGATTTTTCAATAAAGACGCATTTTGACTTCTTTTCTTTCTTATAATAGAAAAACGTCAATAAACTTATCGAATTAACTTCTCATTGATGTATTGTTTCATCGAGATTCAATCCAAATCACGATGGTATTTTCTTGTTCCTGAATGGGTCTCTTTCATTTTTTTAGGTTTATGCTGCTCTACTCCGGGTCAAGATCCGCCCTACTTGGAATTTGCACATATAGGACAAATCCTCCCATCACCATTTCTTTTTGTTATGATTTTCTAAATAACAAACAGGAATCATTTATGATACACGTAGTAATCATTGATATATTCCCAATTGGATTTTTGCTAAACGGAGACTGGATATTTCATTTTTTGAGTCCAACCAACCATAAATTATTCTAATTAAGAATAGTATTACGAATTCCCCCAAACAATGCATCTAATTGCACTTCACGCTCAAATTTTTTGATGATTCAATTTATCTTTCTTGGGCGAAACAGAGCATCTATCGATCGGGGGAGAGAACGGGGAAATCCCATATGACCCAATATATCTGACAAGTCACACTATATATCAGTCCATTCTATCTCTTCATCTTCGTCAAGAATTAGAAAAGGTACTTTCGGAAGACCAACAGGCATGAATTAAAAGAAAAAAGAAGTAAATACTATATTTCACTTTGATGTAGAAACAAAACAATATGGTTTTATTGTCTTTATCATATTGGCTTTATCATATTTATTTTATCCATAGATTAGAAAAATTCAGAAAGAAAGACAAAA